AAGGAGATACACGATTTAAAAAATGGAAGATCCAATATTTCACAATTGTATCTAGAATCACTGGAAAAGTGGAAACAAGACCAGATAGAATCTGATCATTCTCAGCCAATCCAAAATCGTTGTAGATTGAACCAATCATTAGTTCCCAACCATGGGTCGAGTGAAATCCGATCCATAAATCAGTAACTAAAAGAATCGAAAAAGCTTTGATTGTGTCACTTAAGTTATAAAGAAATTCCTGAATCCAAGAATTCATAAAGAAAAGTTCTTCATTACCCAGAACAAAATAACCACTTAGAATAGCAAAAAATATGAGATTTGTCGAAAAATCCAAGATGATATGAAAATGAGATTCATTGTGTCTTTTGACCAATTGTATCGTTTCCTTGTGCATTCCTATACGAAGCCTTTGCATATGTGTTTCCGAGTATTCCTTTATCATCTCGTCCAACAGGAAAAGTTCTTCTAATTCCAGAAATTTTTCTATAACATTTTTCTCTTGAATATCATTCAAAAGGATTTCGGATTGCCCGGTATTCCACCAATTAAGAAGCCAAGTTTCTATACATTTATGAAATGAGAGAGAAACCCACCAGGGCAAAAAGAATATAGACACAAGATAAGGGAGGGAAGCCAATGCTTTCTTTTTTTTCATTCTGTATCTGTGATGTGAATTGTTAATGAACCTGTTTCATTTGTCGATTCTATTCCTATTTTCTTTTTGTATAAGAATGATAAGAATGGAGTCTTTGGATATAGAATAGAACATAAAAGAAGGGCCCTTTCGAATAAAAATCGAATAAAAAAAGAAAAAAAGAAGTAAAAATTCTTTCCAGATTCCAGAGATCTCTATTAGGCAAATTGGAACCAATTTCATCTTCATTTCGATGAAGGCTCGAAAAACCCTTTTCTTTTTTGAATTTCAAGACGAATCCTGCCGGATCTTTTCATTCTTTTATTTTGAATTTGAAAGATTTCACTGGCTAATCGTAGCGCGGGGATAGGGTATCAATTCAAAATACTTCAATTGGTATGCGCAAGAAATAGGCCAATTCAGCAGCTTTTTGTTCAATTTCTCGTGGAGTCAAATTCTCATCAGTACGAGTTAAGGGAAAGGCTCCCTGGCCCCTGATTTCCATATAAAGGACACGACGAGGAAAAAGACCCTCTCTCGCCTCCATTCTGATTGATTGAATATCTTTCAGAAAGAAACGAAGAAAGATCCGACGATTTATTCCAGGAAATCCCCAACGAAAAAGGCACATTATCCCTTTTTTTCTATCGAATCGGTCATAACCACTGCCTACATTCCATGAAATTGTGCACCACAAATAAGAACTAATGAATAGACCCGCGATCCCATAGAAAGACATCACGATCCCTTGTGGGAAAAAAAGAATTTGCTGAGACGGAAATAAAGATATCAGATTTTTACCAAGATAACTGGAAGTTCCAACCACTAAGAATCCTAGTGAACCTAAAAAAAGGATAAAGGCCCAGCAAAAATTACTTGTTTTTTGAGACCCCGGTATAAGTTCTATCCATATATTTTCTGATCGCCAGTTCATACTATACTAGATCCAGTTGCATTCGATTGGAATTGAGAGAATAACCCAAATGAATTTTACTTCACTTTTCTTACTTGATCCCGAAGTAACTTTCATCAACTAGCAGTATTCTGACGTGAACCATTAGGAAGAATTGGTTAGATACATTGAGTTTCTATTTCAAAGGTTTTCAAAAAGATTTGCTCATCATTTTGAATTTCATTATTGAATTGATTCAGTTCTAACCGCGTATATATGCATTAATGCGTATATTATGCATCGGCATACATAACAACTCTTACATTTGTTTTCGAAAAGTCCATATATTGTATATCCTGCCATATTACATTAAAAAGTATCTTTATGATGATCCAGTGTTGTGACGAGATTTAGTCCGTATTTAGACAATCTTATTTCTTTGGACATAAAGAGATAAAGAAGCCATTGCAATTGCCGGAAAGACTAGGCCTACTAAAGGAACAAAAATAGAGGGAAAGTTCAAATTAATCATAGAATGGGGTACCTTGATTTCATATTTGTACCTATTCTAATTATAAATAGATCTTATGATAAGTCTATCTATTAGATAAAATAGGAAGTCTTAAATAATCAAAAAGTACAAAGAATTGAGAATGTACCTATTCCTCTTTCTACACGAATATGTAGGAGAATCCGCTTTAATAAATTGTATTCTTCTTCTCCCATCCTTCATCCTTATCTTCTTTCTATCCTTTCTTTCAAAACACCTTTTTTTTTGAAAGTTGAAAGAAAGGATAGAAAAGAGTTTCTTATGAGTTCGCAACTTTAACCAATCTTATCCAACAAACAGGGATTCCTAGTGAAGAAAGGGGTTCTCGGTAAATAGAAAGAACTTCTATATTCTTCTTATTTATTATTTGATTTGATATTTTTTCTTTCTTTTTCTTTCCCAGATTTCTCGGAAGGAGAAAGAAAATCTTTTTTCTCTTGTTAATCTTGTTAATAGAGGGATGCTTATTCCTAATCAGCAAGAGAGGTAGAATAAAAAAGAGATCCGGGGCAAAAAGTCATTATCCAAAACTTCTGACTCTTACTACACTTCTAATTGATGTTCCCAAAGAAAACATCATCTTCTTAGTTTTTTTTTTGATTACAATGAACTAAATGCTTCTTTGATATAAAGAAAAAGAACTGAACCTAGTGCTATACTTCCTTTTGAAAATATTTTTTTATTTTGAATCAAGATTCAAGGGAAGGAAACCATGTAGCTGAAATAACTCATTCAGAACACCTTTTAAAGGATTACGTGGTACGATTGGGTCGAATAAGCCCTTATGGAATGAATACTCAGCCGCTTGTGAACCGTCGGGTACTGTCTTTTTCAATGTTTGTTCAATTACTCTTTTCCCAGTAAACGCAATGTAGGCATTAGGTTCAGCAATAATGATATCTCCCAACATACCAAAACTTGCTGTAACTCCGCCAGTTGTAGGAGATGTAAGGATTGATATATAGAATAACTTTTTCTTTGATTGATAATCATATGAAGCAGAAGATATTTTAGCCATTTGCATCAAGCTCAAACTCCCTTCTTGCATGCGTGCTCCTCCAGAAGCACACACAATAATGACAGGCAGAGATCTATTAGTAGCATACTCGATCAAACGGGTGATTTTCTCACCTACAACGGATCCCATACTACCTCCCATAAACTGAAAATCCATAACTCCAATTGCTATGGGAATACTATTTAGTTGACCTACGCCCGTTTGGACAGCTTCAGTTAAACCTGTTTTTTTTTGATAAAAAGATATGCGATCTATATAAGGTTCCTCCTCTGAAAGAAATTCAATAGGGTCCATAGAGACCATATCTTCATCCATAGACTCCCAAGTGCCAGGATCAATAAAAAGTTTGATTCTATCTGAACTACTCATGTTCAAATGATATCCGCAGTGTTCACAAATATTCATTTTTGACCTAAAAAATTTTTTATAATTTAATCCATAACAATTCTCGCATTGAACCCATAACTGTCTGTATTTTGTAGTTATATCGAAATTATTAGAACTTTCTTCTCTTATATTGAAAGAACTATTACTAGTTTTTATACTCAAATTTCCACTTTCAATACTACTTTTACTTTCCGTACAAAGAAAACTCTTAATGTAATTGTCGATACCACTGTCAATGTCACTATTAAGACTGATTTCAAAACGAAGATAAGTATCAATGCAACTATTAATGTGATTATTCCAATTAGATTGAGTATCATACATAGAATAATAAGAGTAGTAATTGCTACTATTAGACCCACTATTCAAATAATGAGAAAAAAAAATATCTAGTTCACTCAAAAAAGAAATAGCATTATCAATATCAAAAATCTGATTTTCAATATCAAAATATAAAGAATCACTGTCACCATTACTCTTTCTCACTAAAAAAGTATCATCAGAGATCAAACTCCAAATCTTCCTGCTATCAAAGAAAGAATTTCGAGAATAATGAATATTACTGAAACTAGAACTGTCCCAACTCGGAATCTTTTTCTCCGCATCATTTAGAAAAGGTTCTTCACTTCCACCGGTATGTCCAAGAGCATCAAGACTATCCATTGATTTACTTAGTCCACACCTATGTTCTAACTTCTTGTTAGACAACATCGAATTGAACAAACATTTTTTCATAGAGCCTTTCTGCCCCGCCCCCTATTTGAGAAAAAACTCAGACTAAAGAGTCATTTTATGAAGAAACTTTTTTGATCATCAGAATTCAAATGAAGATTGTGAATTTCATGAAAAACGAGCGAAAAGAAAGAATTCTCCTTTTGGGGAATCCGATGAATCATTTCAATATCTATTCTGATTGTGATTATGATAGAAGATTTTCCTCAAAAAAAATCTCAAGACAGGTTTCTCTCATTTCAAACTCGAAATTCTCATCAAAAAGATACATAGTTGTTTCTTCCCATAAAAGAAAAAGAGATTCTCCTAGAATCTCGTGTCATAGAGTGAAAGAAGAGAACGAAAAAGACAATATACAGTATGGGGGGTAGAAGGGATCCTTCCCTTGGCTTGATCTATGGCCAAGAATCAGAATCGAAAATGATCCACCATTCCCAAGGATCCATAATTCAGCCTATGGCTCCAACAAGAAAGAATAGAAGTTGTTAAGTCTTCGATCTTATCTTTCGATTTTGCATAGACTGTATATGGTATATATGGTAAGATGGTAAGGTCTGTACTCTTTACATATGAAAGATATATGCAAATACACAAAGATCCTCATAGTATAGGATTGGTATAAGATGTTCTTTCTTTATTCGACCCAATCTTTTTTTTTTAGGAAAAGATTGGGCCAAGTTTCATTGCAATCAATTAGGAGAACAAAAATAAATTGCTGAATTATACGTGCTTATTTTGTATATTTATCTAGCTTATCCACTGCTTCGAATTCAAATTTTATCTCTTT